AACAGATTATATTTGTCGAGAAGTGCAAAATCGTATGTATACGATCCTCGTTGTGTATCTTGATTAATTGGATAGTTCCTTTGTGGATTCCTATACGAAGGTTTTGTAGATGTGTCTCCGAGTATTCCTTGATCATTTCCTCCAAGAGAAGGGTTTCCTCTAATTCTATGAATTTTTCTAGAATACCCTTTTCTTGAATATCATTCAAAACATTTTCAGATTGCCTAGTATTCCACCAATTAGTAATCCAAGATTCCAGACTTTTATTAAATGAGAGAGAAATCCACCAGGGCAAAAATACTAGAGATGCAAGATATAAAAGAGGAGTGAATGCTTTCTTTTTTGCCATTTTTTCATTTCATCTGTTAATTTTTAATGAACCCGCCTCATTAGTCGACTCTATGCGATCCAATATTTCGAAAATTTTTCACTGACTACTTAGAGTCCGGAATAAAAAAAAATGGAGGGAAATTTCTATATTTCAAAATGGTTTGCTATATGATATATAACATGAATCCCTTATTTCGATTTGTTCTTTGTTTTGTTTGTTATTAAATTGAGTTGTATAGATTTCCATACACATAAAAGACTACAAAAAGAGTTTTTTATGGTTGTTCCGTATACGTCTTCTTTAACTCGAATGAGTGTTCTGAAGAAACTTCAGTTAAGTTATGTTATAGAAAAGGGGGATTCTTTAGTTTTTCCTTCCTGCTGAGAAAGCATTCATTCTTTTCAGCTCATTTCTCAAAATACTTCAATCGGTACACGCAAGAAATAGGCCAATTCGGCAGCTTTTTGTTCAATTTCCCGTGGAGTAATATTCTCATCAGTACGAGTCAAGGGAATGACCCCCTGGCCTCTGATGTCCATATAAAGGACACGACGAGCATAAATACCCTCTTTAACTTCTATTCTGATGGACTGAATATCTTTTATAAGGAATCGGAGGAAGATGCGACGGTTTTTTCCAGGAAATCCCCAACGAAAAATACACACTATTCCTTCTTTTCTATCGAATCGATCATAACCGCCCCCTACATTCCACGAAATTGTGCACCACAAATAGGAGCTAATAAAGAGACCTGCGATCCCATAGAAATACATCACGATCCCTTGTGGAAAAAAAAGGATTTGCTGAGACGGAAATAAAGATATCAAGTTTCTACCAAGATAACTGGAAGTTCCGACCAATAAGAATCCTAATGAACCTAAGAAAAGGATAACGGCCCAGCAGAAATTACTTGTTTTTCGAGACCCCGTTATAGGTTCTATCCATATATGTTCTGATCGACAACTCATGCTTGATCCGGTTTCGTTTTATTGGAATTGAGAGAATACCCCAGACTTTACTCTTTTTGTTTCCGAAGTAACTCTCATCAACTAGTACTAGTTTGCTGTGAACCTTTAGGAGTAATTCATCAAATTGGTTCGATCTAAAATAATAACATACCCTTCGTATGATCCCATCGATATAGATAGACCTACTTTACATTTCAGCCATCCAGCGATCCTGATCTATTTTCAAATAGATAGAATTCCTTTACCCATATATAATCTTTCTGCAGGCATAAGAGCCTTTCCTTTATGTTCGGCGGAAGCCGCATGTTATACCATATTCCACTAAATAGATATATGTGTTATGATACAAGTCTAAGTTTTGAAAAAAAAAAGATGGGAGTTGGGCCCGTCGGATCTAAACAGCCTTGTTTTTTTGAACATGAAGAGATAAAGAAGCCATTGCCATTGCCGGAAATACTAGGCCTACTAAAGGCACCAAAACAGAGGGAAAGTCGAAAGTTGTCATAGAATGGATACCTCGATTTACTATTTGTACCTGTTATTATTATTTATTTTATTTTTTTTATAAAGATATCTTATAATAATTATAATTAATAATTGTAATTTTTATTAATGAATATAATATTTATTAAATTCGAATTTTAATTAGTATAGATCTAAGTATATATCTAAATGAGTATATAATGGACTTATTCATCTTTCTACATGAAAGATATGTAAAAGATATGTATGATAATCGCCTTTATTATTTTCTTCGTCTTTTGCTCTTGTCTTCTAATAATTAAAAAAAGAAAAAAATTTCTTACAAATAGTCGAAAGATTCGTTAGAATCCGACCCAAAGGGGATTCTTAATCAAAATGGAAATGGGATTCTCGGGAGATATAGAAAGATACAAAACTCTATATCTATATTTTCTATATTTGAATTATATATACATACGTAAGACGGGAAGAGGAAATTCATTTTATTTTCCCAATTTCACGAAAAGAAGGATTCACTCTTTTATCTTGTTAATAGAGGCTTCTTAACTTCTTAATTAGTTTAATTAGTAATCGGGAATAGAGATAAAAAAGAGTTATCCACAACTTTTGATTCTTTCTACAACTAGATCTTATGTCAACAAAGAAACCCCATTCGTCTTATTTTTACTTGGATTTCGATAAACTAACTACTTGTTTGCTACAAATAAAAATTTGAACT